TGTTTCTGATTTTTTATTGAATTGAGTTGTGTATATTTCGATACATATAAAAGACCCCAAAAAGAGTTTTATTTTATACTTGTTGCATATATGTCTGCTTTGACTCGAATGAATGTTCTGAAGAAACCTCAATTAAGTTATGTTATAGAAAAAGAGGATTCTTGCGTTTTTACCCTCCTGCTGAGAAAGCATTGATTTCTCGGCTCATTTCTTAAAATACTTCAATTGGTACACGCAAGAAATAGGCCAATTCAGCAGCTTTTTGTTCCATTTCCCGTGGAGTAAAATTCTCATCAGTACGAGTCAATGGAATGGATCCCTGGCCTCTGATATCCATATAAAGGACACGACGAGCATAAATACCCTCTTTAACTTCTATTCTGACGGACTGAATATCTTTTATAAGAAATCGGAGGAAGACCCGACGATTTTTTCCAGGAAATCCCCACCGAAAGATACACACTATTCCGTCTTTTCTATCAAATCGATCATAACCACTACCTACATTCCACGAAATTGTGCACCACAAATAGGAGCTAATAAAAAGACCCGCGATCCCATAGAAAGACATCACAATTCCTTGTGGAAAAAAAACTATTTCCTGAGACGGAAATAAAGATATCAAATTTCTACCAAGATAACTGGAGGTTCCAACCAACAAGAATCCTAATGAACCTAAAAAAAGGATAACAGCCCAGCAGAAATTACTTGTTTTTCGAGCCCCCGTTATAGGTTCTATCCATATATGTTCTGATCGACAACTCATACTTGATCCGGTTGCTTTTTTTGGAATTGAGAGAATACCCCAAATGAATTTGACTTTAGTCCTTTTGTTTCCGAAGTAACTCGCATCAACTAGCACTAGTTTGATGTGAACCTTTAGGAGTAATTCATTAAATTGGTTAGATCTAAACTAATAACATACCCTTCGTATGATCTCACTAAAGATAGCCACATACATATAGATAGACCAACTTTACAGTTCAGCCATCCGTCAATTCGGGTCTATTTGAAAATAGCTAGAATACATTTACCCCTATACCATTTTCTGCAGACATAAGAGTTTTTCGGCGGAAGCCGCTTATACCATATTTTGCTAAATGGATATCTATGTTATGATACAAGCGTCAGTTTTGAAAAAAAAAATAGATGAGATTTTGTCCCATCAGCTCTAAACAATCTTGTTTTTTTGAACATGAAGAAATAAAGAAGCCATTGCGATTGCCGGAAAGACTAGGCCTACTAAAGGCACCAAAACAGAGGGAAAGTTAAGAGTTGTCATAGAATGGGTACCTCGATTTACTATTTGTACCTTTTATTATTATTTATATTTTATATTTATAATATAAAGATATCTTATTATATATAAAGATATCTTATTATAATTTGATAATTATAAATTGGAATTATTATTACTTAATATCTATTAAGTATAGATCTAATTTCTACATGAAAGATTTGAAAGGATATGGATGAGATATTATTATTATTCTTTTCCTCATTTTTTGCTCTTGTCTTCGAATTTCATTTACTAAGCAAAAAGTTTCTTAAAAATTAATAAAAATTAATTCTATTTTAGATTGAAGGGTTTGTTAGAATCCCATCCAGCAGGAGCAGGGATTCTTAGTCAAAATAGGATTATCGTAAGATATAGAAAGATAAAAAATTCTATATTTTGTAGATTTTAATTATATATGACGAGAAGAGGATATTTTTTTATTTGCCTAATTTCACGAAAATAAGAATTTCATCTTTTATCTTGTTGATAGAGGCTTCTTGATCAATAATCAGGAATATAGAAAAAGGGGCGGATTTTCTGTGACTTTTGATTCTTTATATGATTAGATCTTATGTCAACAAAGAAAACCCCATTCGTCTAATTTTGACTTCGATTCTGATAAACTAATTACTTGTTTGCTCAAAATAATTGAACTTAATGTTCTAATTTTGATTCAAAGGAAAGAAAGTATGGAGTTGAAATAACTCACTCAGAACGCTTTTTAAAGGATTACGTGGTACGATTAGATCGAATAAGCCCTTCTGGAATAAATACTCAGCCGCTTGTGAACCTTCGGGTACTGTTTTATTCAATGTTTGTTCAATTACTCTTTTACCCGCAAACGCAATGTAGGCATTGGGTTCGGCAATAATGATATCCCCCAACATACCAAAACTAGCTGTCACCCCACCGGTAGTAGGAGATGTAAGGATTGGTACATAGAATAACTTTTTATTTGATTGATAATCATATAAAGCAGAAGATATTTTAGCCATTTGCATCAAGCTCAAACTTCCTTCTTGCATGCGTGCCCCTCCGGAAGCACACACTATAATAAGAGGTAAAAATTCTTTAGTAGCGTATTCAATCAAACGGGTAATTTTCTCCCCGACTACGGATCCCATACTACCCCCCATAAACTGAAAATCCATAACCCCAATTGCTACGGTAATACCGTTTAGTTGCCCTATGCCTGTTTGAACAGCCTCGGTTAATCCTGTC